TATGCCTCCTTTGTTGAGGTAAGGGCAAATGATCTAATTCGTGATTTCATAAGAATTGAGTTAGTCAAAGTCAAGTCCACTCTTTCATATAGCGGAAAAAGATATAATATAACAGATTCGGGATTGATTCCCAATAAGGGGCTAGATCGCGCCAATATCAATCCCTTTCATTCCAAGGCGAAGTTTCAATTACTTACCCAACAGCAAGGAACTATTGGTACGTTGTTGAATCAACATAAGGAATGCCAATCTTTTATAATTTTGTCATCATCCAACTGTTTTCGAATTAGTCCATTCAAGGGTTCGAAATATAACAATGCGATATTGGATCCCCTAATCCCAATTAGGTATTTGTTGGGTCCCTTAGGTACTATTGTACCTAAAATAACGAATTTTTATTCATCTTACCATTTATTAACTCATAATCAAATCTCGTTAAAGAAATATTTACTACTTAATAATTTTAAGCAGACTTTTAAAGTATTTCAAGTACTTAAATATTGTTTAATGGATGAAAATAGAAGAATTTATAATCCCAATTCATGCAGTAATATAATTTTGAATCCATTCCATTTAAATTGTTGTTTTCTTCATCACGATTCTGGTGAAGAGACATCCACAATAATTTACCTTGGGCAATTTATTTGTGAAAATGCATGTTTATTTAAATATGGGCCACACATAAAAAAATCCGGTCAAATTTTAATTGTTCATGTTGACTCCTTAGTTATAAGATCGGCTAAGCCCTATTTGGCTACCCCAGGAGCAACAGTTCATGGTCATTATGGAGAAATCCTTTATGAAGGAAAGACACTAGTTACATTTATATATGAAAAATCAAGATCTGGTGACATAACGCAGGGTCTTCCAAAAGTGGAACAGGTCTTAGAAGTGCGTTCAATTGATTCAATATCGATGAACCTCGAAAAGAGAGTCGAAAGTTGGAACGAACGTATACCAAGAATTCTTGGAATCCCCTGGGGATTCTTGATTGGAGCTGAGCTAACCATAGCCCAGAGTCGTATCTCTTTGGTTAATAAAATTCAAAAGGTTTATCGATCTCAGGGAGTACAGATCCATAATAGACATATAGAGATCATTGTACGTCAAATAACATCAAAAGTGTTGGTTTCAGAAGATGGAATGTCTAATGTTTTTTCACCCGGAGAATTAATCGGATTGTTGCGAGCGGAACGAGCGGGACGTGCTTTAGACGAAGCGATCAATTATCGGGCAATCTTATTGGGAATAACGAGGACATCCCTGAATACTCAAAGTTTCATATCCGAAGCGAGTTTTCAAGAAACCGCTCGAGTTTTAGCAAAAGCCGCTTTACGAGGTCGTATTGATTGGTTGAAAGGACTGAAAGAGAACGTTGTTCTGGGGGGGCTTATTCCTGTTGGTACTGGATTCAAAAAATTAGTACACCATTCAAGGGAAAACAAAAATATTTATTTGGAAATCAAAAGGAAAAATTTATTCGAGTTGGAAATGGGAGATATTTTGTTATACCATAGAGAATTATGTGCTCCAAACAATTTTCATGGGACATCACAACAACCATTTACGCGATTTTCCTAAGAAGAGATTCATTCTTTTTACTTTAACTATTTGGTTAGGTTGGTCCAATTATTTATATTAATTTAGTAATAAAAAAATAAGTAATTAAAAGAAATTAATGGTTTGGGCTATATATCAAGGGTCAATCCACGGTAGAAGGTTCCATCGGAACAATTATTTATTTCAGGGTATCTTGTCGCTTTTTTTTATAAAAAAAAAAAAGAGGAAGTGTGGGGAAATGCGGGGAAAAATGATAAAAAGATATTGGAACATCAATTTAGGAGAAATGATGGAAGCGGGAGTGCACTTTGGTCATGGTACTCGAAAATGGAATCCTAGAATGGCCCCTTACATCTCTGCAAAGCGTAAAGGTATTCATATTATAAATCTTACGAGAACTGCTCGTTTTTTATCAGAAGCCTGTGATTTAGTTTTTAATGCAGCAAGTAGTGGAAAAACCTTTTTAATCGTTGGTACCAAAAATAAAGTAGCGGATTTAGTAGCATCAGCTGCAATAGGGGCTCGGTGTCATTATGTTAATAAAAAATGGCTCGGTGGTATGTTAACGAACTGGTCCACTACGGAAACGAGACTTAATAAGTTCAGGGACTTAAGAGCAGAACAAAAGATGGGGAAACTCAACCATCTTTCCAAAAGAGATGCAGCAATGTTGAAGAGAAAATTATCTACCTTGCAAACATATTTGGGTGGGATCAAATATATGACGGGGTTACCCGATATTGTAATCATCGTTGATCAGCAAGAAGAATATACGGCTCTTCGAGAATGTGTCATTTTAGGGATTCCTACTATTTGTTTAATTGATACAAATTGTGACCCGGATCTCGCAGATATTTCGATTCCAGCTAACGATGATGCTATAGCTTCAATTCGATTTATTCTTAACAAATTAGTATTCGCAATTTGCGAGGGTCGTTATAGCTATATAAGAAATCGTTGATTATGATTAAGAATAATAAAATTAATTAATTGTTTGGGAACTCGATCGATTTATTGGATCGGTTACTATTCTTGAACTTTAAAAAGAGATAGAGATAAAAATGGGGATATTTATATTATGTTATGTGATTTTTTAGTATCCTAAAATTTAAATTTATTGGTATCCTAAATTCAATTTGTATTAAAAGATGATTAATGTTGGTGAGTTGAGAAAGAGATGGTTGAATCAAAATAATTTTTTAAGTTCGATTTATATCAGAGGACAATATGAATGCTATACCATGTTCCATTAAAATACTCAATGGGTTATACGATATATCGGGTGTAGAAGTAGGCCAACATTTATATTGGCAAATAGGAGGTTTACAAATCCATGCCCAAGTACTTATCACTTCTTGGGTCGTAATTGCTATCTTATTAGGTTCAGTCATCATAGCAGTTCGGAATCCACAAACAATTCCGACTGACGGTCAGAATTTCTTCGAATATGTCCTTGAATTTATTCGAGACTTGAGTAAAACTCAGATTGGAGAAGAATATGGCCCTTGGGTTCCCTTTATTGGAACTATGTTCCTATTTATTTTTGTTTCTAACTGGTCAGGTGCTCTTTTACCTTGGAAAATTATACAGTTACCTCATGGGGAGTTAGCTGCGCCCACGAATGATATAAATACTACTGTTGCTTTAGCTTTACTCACGTCAGTGGCATATTTTTATGCGGGTCTTACCAAAAAAGGATTGGGATATTTTGGGAAATACATCCAACCAACTCCAATACTTTTACCAATTAACATCCTAGAAGATTTTACAAAACCTTTATCTCTTAGTTTTCGACTTTTTGGGAATATATTGGCTGATGAATTAGTAGTTGTTGTTCTTGTTTCTTTAGTACCTTCAGTAGTTCCTATCCCCGTTATGTTTCTTGGATTATTTACAAGCGGTATTCAAGCTCTTATTTTTGCAACTTTAGCCGCGGCTTATATAGGTGAATCCATGGAGGGTCATCATTGATTAGCTTTTTTAATAGTCTTTTTTCACTTACCCGAAGTCATGCATGATTCCAAATACGCACTTGGTTGGGCAACATAATACATATATATTTGTATCTATATATGTATGGATGACCTAATCTCGTAGGAGGGAAGACAGACGATATTACGGAATTGGAAAAATATGGGTTAGGGGGTCAAGTCAAACTAGATATATGTAATGTCTATAAGTCTAACCCTTACATATGTTTCGAAGAATGATTCTAAAATCCAATTCAATATAAAAATAAAATGCAGGTGGTTTACATTATGGAAGAAACAAATGTATATGTGATATTAGATATTTACTAGTTATATAGGGATTATCCCTATGGACTATATATTATATATTTTTATATTTTATTTATTCATTCCTATTTCTTTCCCAGTATATTATTAATATCTATTTATATTATTACTATAATACTATTTATTATTACTATATTGAATGTTGATTCTTTGATTTTTTTTTTTTTTTTTTTAACCACACTGCATTTCGTTTAGATGGATTACAATACAATATAAGTCTTTCTTTTTCGTCTGTAATTGTAGATTGAATGAAAAAACAGATGAACGTACAGATATAGAAAGTAAGTAAAGAACGAAGAATTGAATGAAAGAATGGTTCGAAATTAAGAAATGCAATAAGTAGAACTATATGCATATGAGTTTACAAAGATTTGATCATGGGTAGAAACTAAAAAAAAAAAAAAAGAGATATCGAAGTCATTCTGACGATTCACTAATATTATAATTTCAATTCAGAGTTTTTAATTACTTTGACCCGATAGATCGTAGTGATAAAATGTAGTGATAAAATAAGTAATAATGCATTGGTTGATTGTATCATTAACCATTTATTTTTTTGTACGAGGAACTTACTATGAATCCACTGATTTCTGCCGCTTCCGTTATTGCTGCTGGATTGGCCGTAGGGCTTGCTTCCATTGGACCTGGAGTTGGCCAAGGTACTGCTGCGGGCCAAGCTGTAGAAGGTATTGCGAGACAACCAGAAGCGGAAGGTAAAATACGAGGTACTTTATTGCTTAGTCTAGCTTTTATGGAAGCTTTAACAATTTACGGACTGGTCGTGGCATTAGCACTTTTATTTGCAAATCCTTTTGTTTAATTTAATCCTAAAATTAGAAATGTGAAAACGTACGTTATGCGCTTCTTTCTTAGTCTTAGTTTATTTTATTAACTTGGACTTGCCGTTTGCTTCTTCTAATTATATCAACACTTTAATCCTAACAATTACTTATGAGACAATACCCCGGGAAGGGCTTATTTGAGGATGAGGAATTCACGGATCCGATCGCTTTCTTCCTTCCCATTCCCACCCTTAGTACAAAGGAAACCCCTTACTAAGAAACGTTTCAACAAACGAAATATTTTGCAATTGGTATGAGGCCTAAGACCTAATCTAATAAGTATCTTAATCTTAAATTATGG